TCAAAGAGATATTTGACTGATTCCCATCCCATGCTCGTATTTCGAAAGTAAGAGGAATACAGATGATAGAAAATTTATTCCAACAAAATTCTCCCTAAGCTTTCTATTTCGATGAACCCGCTCTTACCAGAATTATATATGGGGCAATGAGGAACAACGGATCCTTTTTTATTTCTTTTTTTTTTTTCATTCTTTTTTTTTCAATTGATTGTAATCAATACCAATCAAATAGATGAAGCAAATAAATAGAATTGGAGTGCTATATACATTACATATATGTAATTGATATCAACATATATGATGGATGAAGATACATATTTGATTTTAGATTGATCTATATTAAGTCTCTATCTTTATAGAGTACACCTTTATAGATTAAATAACACTAAAAAAAATAAAATAAATAGTATGGTAGAAAGAGTCATATATTTCTTTCTACCATACTATCCAATCTCATAGAATACTATAGAATACTGCTGATTCTAGTCCGCTCATTTTATTTAAGACGCAAAATGGGAATCCTTCTTATTTTTGATTTCATTTCTTCAATCATTGATAAGAACTACGAAGTCAAGTTTTATTCAAATTAATTATTTTGACTGACTGTTTTTACGTATATGATAAGTAAAAAAGCAGTAGGAACTAGAATGAACAGTGCAGTAGCAATAAATGCAAGAATATTTACTTCCATAATCTAATCTTTCGTTTTTTTTTTTTTTACTTCGCAATAACTCGGGATTTAATCCCATAGAGCCCCATAGAGATGATAAATCTTTCGCCTGTAAATTCAATGGGATGAATTACATCTCGATGATATTGAATCGGCTCAATATCATGAATAACAATATCTGAGCTATCAAATCGATTCATCCTCGAGAATTGAATAGTATAACATAGGAAGATCTTTTATCCATACCGAATCCAAAATTATATTTCTAATCCAATCAAAAATTCCTTTATTTTGCTTTTTTTCCATTCTTTTCTATAACCTACCGCCTTCCGGGTACAATCATCTGATGAAGTATCATCTAACCGTGTTTCCACTTCCATTGGTTACAAACCCAACCAAACAATCGAAATGAAATGGAAAAAAGGACGGAGTGAGGTTCTAAACCCCGTTTTTTTTATGATCTAATTTTCTTGGAAGACAAAGAAGTGTGATAAAGATGAGTCCCGTTATAAAATATAAAAGATCTAATATTCCATCAAATGCACTGTTTGTTCTGTCTTCGGTGGGACCTTTACCTTAGGAAGGAAAAAAGATTCTTCATTCTCTTGATAAGAGGGACAGTATCCTTATTTGATTTTTCTTTTATTAATATCCTCTTTCTTTGGATTAGTACTGGTGGGACGCATATATCAAAAGTTCAGTGTGCAATTTGAATGAGATAAATTGTGTCAAATTCAAATTCGTAATTGAGATTACACACGACCGGAATCGGAAAAGGAAATAGGTTAAATTTGAATATGAAAAGTATTCTCTCAGTATAACTATGTTACATTCATTTTTTATCGTATTGTACAAGAAAAGAAAGTAATTCCATTTGTGTATGTGCTCCCCAGAAACATATGATATTCTATTCCATTAGTCCATTAGACGGATCAGGAGCAAGTGAAAAAGTCAGACCCAGTATGGTTCTGGTATTCTTGGAATTATGAATATGATGCTACCAAGACTTGTACTGATCTACATATGCCTCTCTCCCACCAATCGGTACTAGTTGAAATAATGGAAATTTCCCGATTTGTTTGATGAGAAATACGAAATGAAAAGAAAATAATAAATCAAGATCTTCGTTGGGAATAAAATTCTGCTCCTCATCTCCCTTTTCATAGATTTTCATAGAAAAGAAAAAGAGAGATGAATTGAGTATTTATTGGGTCCGCCGGGACTGACGGGGCTCGAACCCGCAGCTTCCGCCTTGACAGGGCGGTGCTCTGACCAATTGAACTACAATCCCAAGGAAATAAGGTGTATAGAATATAGATTCTTATGATCTCCGTTAATCATCCTGCTGTAACCGGGACGCGGGTGATATATTGATATCCCATGCTTTAGTAAAGAGTGACATGACATGAATTAATAAGTAATTCTTTTGTTATTGCCAAATCGATTCAGAATCAATCTTTCAATGAACAAAAAGACTCTTTTTTGTTCTTTACTCTTTTCCTTAGACTTTATACTTACAGATCCTGATAGGAATCTAGATCATTAAGAAGATCATAATTTTTGAGAACAAATAAATAAAAGTAGGGATATATCAGAAAGTTTTATTTTTGTGATTCTTCTGTATCAGGCATTTCTGGAAAAAAAATGGGTTATATAATTTCATCTTGGATTAGCGAATTATTGGGCCGAGCTGGATTTGAACCAGCGTAGACATATTGCCAACGAATTTACAGTCCGTCCCCATTAACCGCTCGGGCATCGACCCCGGACAAATCAATTCTCGACCTATTGATAATCCACGATGAACTTCCTTTCGTAGTACCCTACCCC